TTTGCTTCTGATCTCGATAAAACTACTCAGAATCAATTGGCAAGAGGTCAACGATTACGCGAGTTGCTTAAACAATCCCAATCAGACCCTCTCGCGGTGGAAGAGCAGATAGCTACTATTTATACCGGAGCGAATGGATATCTAGATTCGATAGAACTTGGACAGGTAAAGAAATTTCTCGGTCAGTTACGCAACTACTTAAAAAAGAATAAACTTAAATTTAAAGAAATTATATCTTCTACCAAGACATTCACCGAGGAAGCGGAATCACTTTTGAAGGAAGTTATTCAGCAACAGATCGAACTTTTTTTACTTCAAGAACAAACATAAATTTCTCACTTTTTTTCTATTCTTAGTACAAGAATAATCGTTGAGAAATAGTTCTAATTCGAATGATTCAAAAAAGGTTTCTTGGTATAGCCATTTTTAAAATGGATGTAAATAAATTGCGTCCAATAGGATTTGAACCTATACTAAAGGTTTAGAAGACCTCTGTCCTATCCATTAGACAATGGACGCTTTTCATTCCTATTTTCTTCTTTTGTATTCTTAGTTCATATAAAAGATATTACCGGGAAAATCCTTTATAGAAAAAAGGATGTATATCTAAATGGATGGTGCATGTATTTATAATACATAATATGTAGCGGGTAGCGGGAATCGAACCCGCATCGTTAGTTTGGAAGGCTAGGGGTTATAGTCGACGTTGGTTGATCATTTTTAACGTCTCTAATTCAAAACTGAACATGAAATTTTTATTTCATTCGGCTCCTTTATGGAAGATTGATGTATTCATAGAGAAAGAATTACATCCATAACATCTATGTCAGCCTTTCTGTTTGAATGTATCCAAAACTATTTGCTTACTAGATGATCCCTCTAGAGGAGAGGGATTATATGAAATCCGTCTAGTCTAGTTACTTCGTTCTCTATTTCTACTGGCAGGATCTTGAGGAAAAGAATTTCGTTTCCACCGAGCTGAAACAATATGCGATGCGGATGGTTCTAGTAAACCAAAACCACTCTCTTCCAGCTTGTTTGGCTTCAATTTCCCTTTTACAACACCAAAATAGAAGATCTAGTTACGATTGGAACTAAACTTTTGTATCTTCATCCATGGATCCTTAGTCATACTTATTCAATTGGAAGACTGGATCCAGTTCAAAAAAATTATGTTTCACGACTACATAATCCATTTTTTTTTTTTTTATTTTAATAAAAATGAATTTATAATAGGACTTTGGATACAAATCGTGAGAATGTATGTTCTTCCTCAAATATGCTATTGAGAGGTAAAGGATTAAATCTTTTTAAGAAATAAAGTTTTTGATCGGAGTATGAAAAAAACGGAGATACCCCTTCCCTTAACTATTTAAGTTTTTAATAGAACGAATCACACTTTTACCACTAAACTATACCCGCTACATATACATTATTGTATATAAATGGACTATTTGTCGAACAAAGGAGTGAGACGCAATCAAGATAGGATCCAAATTATGGTGTTGACGCATATTTAGTCCTGTTAACCAGGGACTTAAAAGGGTAAAGGGTACAAAGCTTTTAAAATTTTCGAATTTTTAAAATAACATACATAAATTTCAATAAGACTATATATATATCCTTGTTTTGTTGGATTGCTAGTATTTTCGGATTGAAGGGGTCATTGAAGCTAGACAAAAAGAGGTACGTACTGGCCTGGCCGGTACTTAACTAAGACCCGGCCTGGGCCGGGGGAATAAATCTTTCGTACAAAATCAAAGAAGTAAGGTATTCTTTCTATTGTATTGTAGATACTTGTTTCGAATCATTATCTAAATGTAATTCCTGATCAAATTCGTTCTTTATTTACTCTGAACTTACTTATTTTATATTAATGAAAAATAGGAAATTCCTAATATAAAATTTTATAATTGCATTTTATTTAATTATAAATATAAAATAATAATTTATATATAATATAATATTATATTAATATATATGTAATAGTAATATATATTAATATATTAATTCATAATATATTCATAATATATGAAAATATTAATTCATAATATATTCATAATATATGAAATATGAAAATAAAATAAAGAAAATATTGAATTCTCCGTAATTTCTTTAATTTAAATTATTTCGATTTTATTTTCCGTTTAGAGTTTGGAGAGATGGCTGAGTGGACTAAAGCGTCGGATTGCTAATCCGTTGTACGAATTATTCGTACCGAGGGTTCGAATCCCTCTTTCTCCGCTCGCTCTGATTACTCGACCTGCTTGATACTTTCGATTTCGAACTTTCAAAAGGAATTTCAATTCCTTGAATTTATCATAGGTAAATTTATAGAATAGATAAAATAATAAGAAAAGTTTAGAAAAAAAAATTATTCCTCACGTCCAGGATTACGTCCTGGATCATTAGATAAGAATCCGAAGATGAAGAGAGAAACAAAGAATATCACTACTGTGTAAACAAAGAGTTTAAGACTAAGCATTACACAACCTCCAAAATAATCTTATTTTCGAAAAAGGGAATAGATTACCCATTTTTTCTTTTCAACACATCTACTATTTTGTTTAATTTGTTTGTTTAATTTTACACGACCCCCTGCAAAAAATTAAATTTTGGAAAAGAAAGTCATTTTTACGAATTTCTTTGTATTGTATGTAATAAGATTTTTCTTTCTTACTTACAACTTACAAAAAACTTCTTGTCATATCGACAATTAGGTATTGTACGGGACCTAGACCCAGTAAACTCTTGGCTAACTGAAAGGTGAGAACGAGTAAATAAGCTGATTCAAATTAATCTTTGCGGTTATTTAATATTAATATACAATAATTGAAATTTTTGAATCGAGGGTTTATTTTATAATAAGAATGTAATACTTAGTCGATCTTATTCATTTTTCGAATTTTATTATCGAATAAATCATGAATCGATTTGGATTTGGCAAAATGAGCAAAGTATTAAAAATTTCATCGAAAACTTACAGCAGCTTGCCAAACAAAGGCTAATAGAAAAAAGAAAAGAGGTATAACAGGCATAACATCTACGATTGGATTGAAAACCGCATAAGCTTCGGGCAATTTGGCAAAGAAAAAACTGTTCGAATAAAGGACAGAATTAAGACAGATACAGATTAAGCTAAAGATATTAAGCATAACAAACATTTCGTTCTTGTGTATTAGATAATTTTATTTTGATTGAATTATTTTTATAAGGGAAAAATGAAAAAGAAAGGAATTCTACTTTCATACATTATCTTAATTGAATTCTATGTAATGATCAATGAATTTTTTACATTATATATATAATTTATATGTCTTAAATCCTAGCAACAAAAATATGCTACATATGTATTTCATATGTATTTTTTTTTCATATGTATTTATTATGTATTACGTATTATGTAATGTACTTTTGGGGGTATTTTTTTTTTTGGGGGGGGGGTTGACCAATAACTAATAAGACTAGTAGTCTTTACTAGTTCCAAAGGATAAAAATGGGGCGTGGCCAAGCGGTAAGGCAGCGGGTTTTGGTCCCGTTACTCGGAGGTTCGAATCCTTCCGTCCCAGATCCTATCTATCAGAAACAGAAGATAGGATCACACTGTATCCCACATAAAAATCCCACATAAAACAAAAAATCTTTAAGAGAACAAAAAGTTGTTCTGAATTCTTAGAATGTATTTTTTTTTTTATAAATATGTTTTATTCATATGATAGAATATCGAGGTAAATAAATTTGATCCTTACTGAACTTTATCCTTATCCCAGATTTACAAAAAGTATATAGAATACTTTTCTATCCATAGGTAGAAACTATCCATAGGTAGAAAGTATGGACTATTATATACTGCTTGTTGAGCCAATGACTATTCATAATTACACATATTAAATGAAATATATTTAAGGTTAAATATATTTCATCGTGGTTTGAAATTCAATTGAATTTTTTTTTTTAGAGGAATGTTATGGTAAAACTTCGTTTGAAACGATGTGGTAGAAAGCAACGTGCGACTTGAAGGACATGATCGGCTGTGGATTTTTACATCCACCATTTTCCATAAAAATGAAGATGCTCTTGTCTCGACATAATTTGTTCTGTTCCATTAGGAATCTAATTTGTCTTAGATTGATAGTACGTGATGGAGCTCGAGTAGAAAAGATTGATTTATTTATCAAGGGGAAGAATCTAGGGTTAGTGCTAATCAATCAATAAGTTAGATCAACTTTGTAAATATATATATCTTCAATATCAATAAAAAAAATCGAAAGGTTTAAACTTGAAACAAGTAAAAAAAAAAGTTTTTTTCGATAAAAAGGTGTATCCTAGGAAATCAATTCTTCGTATTCTATTTCTATGGGTATTCCATTTATATTTATATAGATATATAGAAAAAAATAATATAGATATATTTATATAGATATATAGAAAAAAATAATATAGATATATAGAAAAAAATAACAAAAAACAAAAGGTATGTTGCTGCCCTTTTGAAAAGGAGTAAGGATCACCGAAGTAATGTCTAAATCCAATGATTTTACAAAGGAAAGATAAAGGATTCCGGAACAAGGAAACACTATTTTCAATTGTTTCAAGAAAGGGATCAGAATAATTGACTCGGGATGAGACAAACAAAAGAGGTTAGAGACGGCTCAATAAATGTTTAAGGATTCCCCTGGGACTATGTCAGAATTACCCAACTTGAGTTATGAGTACGAATGAAAAATTTTTTTCTCGAGTTCGAGCCGTATGAGGATAAAACCTCTTATACGTTTCTGGGGGAGATTGTTTATGTGCATCTATCCCAATGAGCCATCTATCGAATCGTTGCAATTGATGTTCGATCCCGACGAGAAGGGAGAGATCTTCGAAAAGTGGGTTTTTATGATCCGATAAATAATCAAACTTATTCAAACGTTCCTGCTATTCTATATTTCCTTGAAAAAGGTGCTCAACCAACAGGAACTGTTTCTGACATTTTAAGGAAAGCAGATTTATTTAAAGAAAAAATTTCGAGTTAAAGTTAATTAGTTAAAATGAAAAGTTAATTAAAAGAAAAAAAAAAAGACCAAAATAAAGAAAAAAGGGGGGGAGGAATAAATATATATATAGTGTAATTATTTACCTACAATTTATTATCTATAATTTGTCCTTTTCCTGTTATAGGAATCCAGCAACAAACAAGGAATTAATCTTGTTTATCCTTTATTGATTGAATAAACCTGTCTGTCTTTATCTCTTCCTTATTTTATAAAAATTTCTGATTTATTTATATTTTTTTTTTGTTTGTGCCAATCCAACAAAAATCTTTATTTGATTTACTTCAGTTTTTTATTCGTTTTATCACCATTCTAGTCATATTTATATTGACAATGTTATATTGAACAAATATAATTGATCGTAGATAAAGAAATCTCTTTATCCTGACCCTATCTGTATTATTGGATTTGGTTTTCAATTCACTTCAGTCAAATGACGGGTTTGTATTGCCGAGTTTACTGTCATAGAAGATGTTTTTTTTCCTTAACTTGAACTTGGGTTAAATAAAAAAATGTATAAATAAATGGTTGGTCCGTCGGAATTTTGGCATTTCTATTAGTAATTTGGTGTTTTTTACTATGATCTATACATTTTTTTTTTCTAATTGATCAATAAATCAACAAGAAAGATTTGTTCTTAGTTCAATGTTTTGATGGGGTCGCGCAGTCTAATTCAATTGGTTTTTTATTTCGATCGTATCTACATATCCAACTTTTGTTTTGAAGGGTTGGGTTGCTAACTCAACGGTAGAGTACTCGGCTTTTAAGTGCGACTATGATCTTTTACACATTTTGATGAAGCAATAAATTCGTCCAGACTTTTGGTAGAGTCTATAAGACCACGACTGATCCTCAAAGGTAATGAATGGAAAAAGCAGCATGTCGTAATACGTAATATAATAAAATAATAGATTTATTATTTTATTTTCATTGAAAAAATTTCAAATTAAAATGAAAGTGAAATTAAGAATTTATCCTTACTCAATTCTTACAATTTTTTTTGGTAGGGAAGTGGACAAAACAAATTCAAATTTAAAGTTTGGTCTAGTGAATAAATGGATAGAGCTTCATGGCTCCAATTCCAATTCTGATAAACCAAAAAGCAACGAGCTTATGTTCTTAATTTGAATTAAATGATTACCCGATCTAGTTAGACGTTAAAAATGGATTAGTGCCTGGTACCCTGGTACGGGAAAGGATGGGGTCTCCCGTGAGGAGACCATTGATTCTTTTTTTTTTTTTTTTATGAATCCTAAATATTGATTATTATGGGTTAGAGACGAATGTGTAAAAGAAACAGTATACTGATAAAGATAATTAATTCCAAAATCAAAAGAGCAATCAGGTTGCAAAAATAAAGGGTCATTATCCTCTTGTAATTATAACGAAGATAAACCATTTTTGATAGAAAAAGGGGAGTAAAAAAACCTAATTGATTGGATTCCCTCTTTCCTTTACAGGTTTATTATTATTATTGTATATATACATAATCTTCTTTATTATACATAATACTCTGTTTTGACCATATTGCACTATGTATCAGTTATTTTATAACTCAAGAAGTTCCTTCTACCTCTGCTTCACGTGGAAATATAAATGGAAGAATTACAAGGATATTTAGAAGAAGATAGATCTCGGCAACAACAGTTTCTATATCCACTTCTCTTTCAAGAATATATTTACGTATTTGCTTATGATCATGGGTTAAATAGTTCAATTTTTTATGAACCCCAAAACTCCTTGGGTTATGACAATAAATTTAGTTCAGTACTTGTGAAACGTTTAATTATTCGAATGTATCAAAAAAATTATTTGATTTATTCGGTTAATGATATTTACCAAAATATATTTGTCGGGCATAACAATTATTTTTATTTTAATTTTTTTTCTCAGATTCTATCTGAAGGTTTTGCAGTCATTGTAGAAATTCCATTTTCGCTGCAGTTAATATCTTCCCTTGAAGAAAAAGAAATACCAAAATCTCACAATTTACAATCTAGTCATTCAATATTTCCTTTTTTAGAGGATAAATTATTGCATTTAAATTATCTGTCCGATATACTAATACCCTATCCCGTCCATATGGAAATCTTGGTCCAAATGCTTCAATCCTGGATCCAGGATGTTCTCTCTTTACATTTATTGCAGTTCCTTCTCCACGAATATTATAATTGGACTAGTCTCATTATTCCGAAAAAATCTATTTACGTATTTTCAAAAGAAAATAAAAGACTATTTTGGTTCTTATATAATATATATATATATGAATACGAATTTCTATTAGTGTTTCCTTGTAAACAATTCTCTTTTTTACGATTAATATCTTCTGGAGTCCTTCTTGAGCGAATACATTTTTATGTAAAAATAGAACATCTTGGAGTGTGCCGAATTTTTTGTCAGAAGACTCTATGGATTTTCAAGGATCCTTTCATACATTATATTCGATATCAAGGAAAATCGA